AGAACTTGTTATAATTGGATTTATTGGATTGTTTCATCAACGGTGTTGGGTCAGAATAACTTTTTGACTCTGCGCCAGTGATTCCCCTATTATTTATTAGTGAACAATAATTGAATAATTCCTTCATAGAGATAGAGGACATAATTCACATGGATATAGTAAATCTCGCTTGGGCTGCTTTAATGGTAGTCTTTACGTTTTCCCTTTCACTAGTAGTATGGGGAAGGAGTGGACTCTAGAAGTACTACTAATTGAGTTTAGGAACTAAACAGTATCACTTTTTTTTATAGATCGTTCGGCAAAGTTTTTTTTATTTAAAATTTCACTATTTCAATTTAAAATTTTATTTTTAAATTGAAATAGAAATGAAAAATATCTTCATTTCGAAATTCTCTTGGATTTTAGTTGAGTAATGTATTCTATGAATAATAAATATATATGAAGAATACTCTTTCAATCAAAGAAATATTTCAATTATTTCCGTGTTCGTATTTTGAAAGTAAAAAAAGTAAAAGGAATACAAATGGTAGGAAATTTATTCCAACTGAATTCTTCATAAATTTTCTATTTCGATGAACTGACTCTTACCAAAGTTAGATATGGACCATGAGGAAGAACGGAACTTTTTTTTATTTTGTTTACCTCTTTACTGTTCAAAGATCAAAGATCAAAGAGAAAACAATTCGGTTATTCCATTACGTGGATACACATTGGGAAACAACATAGTAGTTGTCCAACGAGATACTGCACATCCTAAAATATTGTCTTGGGCGAGTCACATATTGCGCCGCTTGTTTTAGTTTTACTATTTTAGAAATTTTATTTATGTTTTGCTTGTTTTATTGAACCCATTTCATATCATGGTTCAAACGTTAAAAGTCGACGGGTTTTACTAATCCTTTTCGAAATCCGAAGAAGTTCCCATGGATCATTTGTCAACTCCTCAATCAATGACTTCTTCGTCGGAATGCTAACTAAAAGATTATTTTATTATACCTATCGAAGAAGTCATTGATTCTTTCGATCGGGATTCATATTGAAAATAATCAGAAATCTAGGAATTCTAATCGTAAAAGTCGCTTTCGATTATTTCAAATTAATTTAATTGAAATCAACACAAATTAAATACAAATAGATAAAGCAAAGAAATAGAATTGGGATACTATATAATATACATTATCACTATATATATTATATATACGTAATTAAATCGATTTCTATATATATAGAAAAGGAATATGATGATACTATTGTAGATTGATCTATATTAATCTATATTAAATTAACCCGCATTACAATACAACTTTATACACTACAATAACAATACTAGATAGTATGGTAGAAAGAAATATCTGAATCTTTCTACCATACTATCGTATCTCATAGAATACGACTGATTCTAGTCTGCCCATTTCATTTAAGACGCGAAATTTTTATCCTTTTCTTCTCTGCAATTATTGATAAGAAATAAAAAATAAAGTTTAATTCAAATTAATCACCTTGGCTGACTGTTTTTACGTATATTATAAGTAAAAAAGCAGTAGGAACTAGAATAAACAGTGCAGTAGCAATAAATGCGAGAATATTTACTTCCATAATCTCATTGTTTAATTTTTCTTTAATTCGCAATAACTCGGGAGTTAATCCCATAGAGATAATAAATCTTTCGCCTGTAAATTCAATGGGATGCATTACATCTCGATGATATCGAATCGGATCAATATCATGAATAACAATATCGGAGCTATCAAATCGATTCATCGTCAAGAATTGAATAGTATAACATAGGACGATCTTTTATCCATACTGAACTCAAAATTTGATTCCCGATACAATCAATAATTCCTTTATTTATTTATCATTCTTTTCCATTCTTTCTTTTCTATAACCTACCGCCCTCTTTGTACAATCATCTGATGAAGTATCATCTAACCGCCTTTCCACTTACCATTGGTTCTAAACAAACCCCAACAAACAATAGAAGCTCAATGAAAAAAAAGGAAGGAGCTAAGTTATAACCTCCTTTTTTTAATGATCCAATCTTCTTGGAAAACAAAAGAAGTATGATAAAGACGAGTACAAATTCCGGTATAAAAAAATAGAATATTCCATCAAATTAACTATTTTTTTCTATATTTATATATAAATTTAAAAAGTTTGTTCTTTCAAGGAAAAACCCTTATAAAATATAAAAAAAAAAAAATTCATTACCTCGCTAATAAAAAAGTGATCCTTGTTTGATCTTTATTTTTTAAATATCCTCTTTCATTGGATTAGTAATGGGACGCATATATCAAAAGCTCAATGCGAAATTTGAATGAGATAGATTATTTCAAATTAGTAAAATTTGAAATTGAGGTTACACAAAATAGGGCCCGAAAAGGATATACTTTTTTTTTAAGATTAAAAAAAAAGTATTCTATACTATTCTATACACAGTAACTATGTTCAATTTATTTTATATTGTACAAATTCCATTTATGTATGTACTCCCGGGAAACATACAATACTCTACTCTATTTCATATTTCACAGATCGGGAGTAATTGAAAAAGCCAGACCCAGTACAGTACGGTATCCCGTGGAATCCTGAATCTGATGCTAATAATATAATAATTGTACTAATCCACATATGCCTCTCTCCCATCAATCGAATCGGTACTAGTCGAAGAAATGGAAATTCCCCCATTTGATTTTTGGTTGATGATAAATGTGAAACGAAAAAGAAAAAAAGAAGAGGGATCGCTGTTGGGAATGAAATTATGTTATTTGGACTTCTTTTCACAAAAAATAGAGAGATGAATTGATATAGTTTTTTATTGGATTTGGATTCGTCGGGACTGACGGGGCTCGAACCCGCAGCTTCCGCCTTGACAGGGCGGTGCTCTGACCAATTGAACTACAATCCCAAGTAAATACCATAATAAAATAAAGTATACATATTTTTATGATTTCATTCTAACCCTTTCAATTTCGATTAGAATTGGCGTGTTGTAACAGAGCTGCGAGTGTGATATATCGATACCCATATGTATATGTACTTTAGTGAGAGCAGCCGGTATTACTAGTAATCCTTTCGTTATTGCCAAATCAATTGGATAATCACTCGTTCAATCAAAAAAGTTTTTTTTTTATTTACTCTTTTCCTTAAACTTTACTTTATAGTTACGGATCCTGATATGAATCTAGATCATTAGCAAGATCATAATTTCTTGTAAAAAGAGAGTAAATAAATAGTGGTATAGATATATCATAAAATGGATTTCTTCCGTATTGGGATTGGGGGATCGGGCATTTCTGGAGAGCAACAAATGGGTTATATTATATCATTTCATGGCGGATCGGCAAATTATTGGGCCGAGCTGGATTTGAACCAGCGTAGACATATTGCCAACGAATTTACAGTCCGTCCCCATTAACCGCTCGGGCATCGACCCAGGAAGAATCAATTCCAGGCTTATTGATAATCCACGATCAACTTCCTTTCGTAGTACCCTACCCCCAGGGGAAGTCGAATCCCCGCTGCCTCCTTGAAAGAGAGATGTCCTGAACCGCTAGACGATGGGGGCAGACTTGCACGACCGCCATCATACTATGTTCATAGTATGAATAGTTTTTTAAAATTGTCAATATAATGGAATGGTATGACTCGATACGAAGGATCTTTCCGTCTTTCACGATTCTTTCTATACAATTTTTTTCGATAAAAGTTTGGTTCAAAGGCCACGCCGAATCTCTTTATCCGAATCTCTTTATCAATGATTCAATGAAATATCTTGGATCTATGTTAAATTAGTGGATACATGTATCACTCAAATGAATTTAGTTATGATGTCAATTAGGATAGTCTTGAAACAATTCATTGTATTGATATTTATCAAATCCAATATCAATAAACCGTTTTATTTTACCTATATTATATACTCTATATTAAATTATATTAAATTCTTTAATTTACTTTTACTGGATAAAGAAAATTTTTCATTCCTGAATGAACCCTTATACTTATTATAAGATATATCTATGTACATCTATTATAATAAGTATATATACTAAACTCATAGTGTCTTTATTCAGGAATTGGATCAAACAAGCCCTTTTAACTCAGTGGTAGAGTAACGCCATGGTAAGGCGTAAGTCATCGGTTCAAATCCGATAAGGGGCTTTGATTTTTTCATAAATCATAAAACTCCGGCAGTAGTATTCATATTTGAAGTGCGAATAAAGATATTGTTGATCTTTGTAATAAAGTAATAAAAAAAAAGTAACAAACCGTATAATTTAATATTTTAATATATAATCAAAATCAACATTATAACATTATAATTAATTATAGTATGGTTATAAATTTGCTATTTTAATAAATTAAATATATTATTAAATAAAAAATATATTATTTATTATTAAATAAATAATATAATTATTATAAATATTATATTAAATATTATAATGAATGTAAGGATAAGTCGTCTCGTTAAATCTTCAAATATTACTATTCCTTTCCTATTTTCCATTATTCCAATTAAATCGATTAGAAATCAACAAAATAAAAAGTAAGTGGACCTAACCCATTGCATCATAATTATATCCACTATTCTGATATTAAAATTCGATAGAGATGAAATTGGATCTTTTTTTTCTTTGGACTACGCGGGAATCTGTCGATATATCCGATTTAATCTTCTTGTTCCTAGACGTTCTATAGGAATAAATTAGGAATGAATAAATTACTATTCCCTTCCTTTACCGAGAAACATTTATTCCAAGTCACAACATACGAGCCATTTTAAATATCTTTCTTTGATTCCAGAACACAAGATCCGTTTTATTAGTTATATCTTATATATCTATTTATATATCTAGCAAATCGCTATTTCATGTACTAAATATTTCCATCCATATTGATACATGCAATATTTTTGTTCCGACAACGTAATGGGGAATGTATGCGAGAAGGGTACTTTCATTTCGAGTCTCATATTATTTAATATTTAATTAACT